TAATGGTCCCACATTATTGGTTGATAGAGAATCAAAGGAAGGTAGATTTACCAACAAATTACGAAATGCTATAGTTCTTACATATAATTTATTAATTTATTCAGAAGTAATTCGCGGGATTATGCACCTTTCTTTCTTAGTTCTAACGAACAAAAACGAACAAAGTGCATCTGGTTGGATCCAGCCTATTTTTGAAATAAACAACTCGCACACACTCCCTTTCCAAAAAAGATCAATACACCGAGCACTACACTTAGATTTATTAGATTTGTTGCTAAAATATCGGTATTAAATCTTAAACTACCGGCGGATGGCCAGTGTCCCAAGGAAAGGAAAGAATCAGTTACATTTTTCATATGATCTCCCCTTATAGATAGACTAAAAAAAAAGAACAGAGTTCTTTTTGTATCACGTCCCGCCCTCTTTTTTTTTCAATTGAAATTCCCAATAAGAATGATACTTAATTATAATTAGGTATCAGGCTATATCTCAAATCTCACATCAGTCCTTCCCAGAGTTATTGTCTCAACGAATAATTGTAGGAGTGAAATCTTGCTATAATTTTAAAAGGCAAGTCAAAGTAAAAAAATACTTAGAGTATTTTTTAGGTTAAACTAAACAAAAGGATTCGCAAATAAAAGCGCTAATGCTACAACCAGCCCATAAATTGTTAAAGCTTCCATAAAAGCTAGACTAAGTAATAAAGTACCTCGTATTTTTCCCTCCGCCTCGGGCTGTCTCGCAATACCTTCTACAGCTTGACCCGCAGCAGTACCTTGACCAACTCCAGGTCCAATAGAAGCAAGCCCTACGGCCAATCCAGCAGCAATAACGGAAGCGGCAGAAATCAATGGATTCATGATAAGTTCCTCGCAAAAAAGAAAAAAATGGTTAATGATACAATCAAGAATTAGGACTTAACTATTCCGATTCATTCAAAACAAACTAAAAACTCCGGACTAATATTATTGAATCATCCGAACTACCCCAACATCTCTTTTGGAGTTCCTATCCTCCACGAAGTCTTTATCTTTGTGAATTTATATTACTTTACTTGTTATATTTTTTTTTTTGTTCCGAATCATTCTTTGAGTTCGTCGTTATTTTTCTTTATTTCTATTTAATCTCCTTATTCATTCAATTCACAGCCACAGACCAGACGAAAGGAAAAGACTTCTATTTGAAAGCCAGGTCCGGAGTAGGGCAAATTATATATATCTCGAGTTCATATATAACTAGTCAATTATCACATATACATGCCTTTGTTACATAATGTAAACCAATGATTCGTATCTTAGATTCAATCGGATTCTATAAATTTTCTTTGAAACATCCACAAAAGTTCGCTTATAGCCATTAGATTCCATATATCTAATTGACCCCCTCTCCTAACAAAAACTTTTTTAGGACTCTAAGTTTTTGTAAACCTTTTTATTCCTTTTAGTTCTCAGCACATGGGATACAACATCGAAAATCTAAATCATTAATATTTAGATTTACTATTGAAATTGGCTGAACAATCTAGAATATTAATTGAGGAAGGTATGGTATAAAAGATAAAAGGGCCAAACCAGAAAAATGGGAAAAAGATCTTTTTCCCATTTTTCCAACAATTCGCTCATATCATAATCTTTATTTGCTATTACTCTAGATTCTAGCTCGTAATATACCATACTTTGGATGTTTATTTTTCTTAAGTATAGTATCTTGAGACAGGCATACATTGAGTTGGGCTAAGCTAAGCAAAAACATAGTTCAAAACTAGTCAATGATGACCCTCCATAGATTCTCCTATATAAGCCGCAGCTAAAGTTGCAAAAATAAGAGCTTGAATACCACTTGTAAATAATCCAAGAAACATAACCGGTATAGGAACTACTAAAGGTACTAAAGAAACAAGAACAACAACTACTAATTCATCAGCTAATATATTCCCGAAAAGTCTAAAACTAAGTGATAAAGGTTTTGTGAAATCTTCTAAGATGTTAATGGGTAAAAGGATTGGGGTTGGTTGAATGTATTTACCGAAATAACCTAATCCTTTTTTACTAAGACCCGCATAAAAATATGCCAATGACGTGAGTAAAGCTAAAGCAACCGTAGTATTTATATCATTTGTGGGTGCGGCTAACTCCCCATGAGGTAACTCTATGATTTTCCAAGGTAAAAGAGCCCCTGACCAATTAGAAACAAATATAAATAGAAAGAGCGTTCCAATAAAGGGAACCCAAGTAACGTATTCTTCTCCAATCTGAGTTTTGCTCACGTCGCGAATGAATTCAAGAACATATTCGAAGAAATTCTGACCATCAGTCGGAATGGTTTGTGGATTCCGAACAGCTAGAGTGGCAGAACCTAATAAGATAGCAATTACAACCCAAGAAGTAATAAGTACTTGGGCATGGACTTGTAACCCCCCTATTTGCCAATAGAGATGTTGGCCTACTTCCACACCGGATATATCGTATAAGACTTTTAGTGTGGTGATGGAAGATGATAG